AAAATAGTCATACAAAGGAGTTTGAAATAATAAAAATCTTTCGATTTCTAACTTATAATTCTTTCTTTGAAAAGCAAATTTTTTTGAATCCGATCTCGAGGTCTAAATATTAAATATGAATCATAGTTCAAATATTTCTTAATCTATTTTAGCTATTCCGTGTTTCAGATACCAAAAGAAATATCCGACGAGGTAGAACCATCTCCATCAGGGTAAGATGACAGACTCATTTTCTGTATTATCAATAGGATCAATTATACCAAGTCACACACTCATATTCCGGAAATACAGAAAGAAAGAAATTTCACGATCGAACTACCAAAAGGGAATTTAGAAATAGAAATCGGAGCCCTAAAAATTCACTTTGTATTGAAAGGCTAAAACTTGTTGGTTCTTTTTGATTTCATTTTCTTGTGGATTTAATTCATTGAAATTCCATCCAATAAAACGGAAGAATTATAAATTTCCAAAATAATAGATAGGAATACTGCAAATAAAGCCATTGCAACTCCCATTAAAGGAGTAGTTCCCCACCCAGGAGCTACTTTACCATATTCCGAATTCAACGGTTTCAATAAAGCCCCTACGGTAGTAGGTTTTGGACGAGATCTAGAACTACCCTCAACAGTTTGTGTAGCCATAAATCTGATTCTATTCATTGAGATCTGTTGACTTTGTATACCATTCCGTTGTAAATAAATGATTTTATCATAGATCCACTGTGGTCTTAAAATTATATAATAATGGAAACAGCAACTCTAGTCGCCATCTTTATATCTGGTTTACTTGTAAGTTTTACTGGGTATGCTTTATATACCGCTTTTGGGCAACCCTCTCAACAACTAAGAGATCCCTTCGAGGAACACGGAGATTAGTTGAAGTAATGAGCCTTCCTATAATTAGGAAGGCTCATTACTTCAATTAAGATAATGAAAAATTATTTCAACTTTTTACTTTTTAGTTGGAACTTTGGGAGGTTCCCGAAAAAAGATAGCGAAAAAAATTATCCCTAGAGTAGAGACTAATAGAAATGTATAAACCAATGCTTCCATATATTTGATTGTGGTTTACAATTATAGCTTCCATACCTGTTTACTTGAAATTATTTTCCCGATAATGATAAAAGGGAAAGAGTAAAAAAGGGGCGGTGATTCAAATTAAGATTGCTCCAGTATCCTATGCCAAATCACAAAAAATAACAAAGCAATGTTGTATTAAACTCCTTGTCTTTTTGTAGTTGGATCTCCAATTTTTTGGAATGCGCCAAATTCTACTTGAACATCCAAATCGGGGTCAATACCGGCAAAAACATCTCGGAACAAAGTTCGTGACCCATGCCAGATGTGTCCGAAGAAGAATAGTAGGGCAAAGGAAGCATGTCCAAAGGTAAACCAACCCCTCGGACTACTACGAAAAACACCATCTGATTTCAAAGTAGCACGGTCTAATTCGAAAATTTCACCTAATTGAGCACGTCTAGCATATTTTTTCACAGTAGCAGGATCACTATAACTGACTCCGTTGAGTTCGCCACCATAAAACTCAACAGTTACACCTACTTGTTCAACGCTATACTTAGATTCCGCTCTTCTAAAAGGAACATCAGCTCGAACAATTCCGTCCCCGTCGATCAAAACGACCGGAAAGGTTTCAAAAAAAGTAGGCATACGGCGTACAAAAAGTTCACGTCCTTCTTTATCTCTAAAAACAGGGTGTCCTAACCATCCAACAGCTATTCCATCGCCGTTATCCATTGAGCCCGCTCTAAATAATCCTCCTTTCGCCGGATTATTACCAATGTAATCATAAAAAGCTAATTTCTCAGGAATTTTCGACCAAGCTTCTGATAAACTTTGATTTTCGGCTAGTCCAGCACTTACCCGTCGGTATATTTCTTGCTGAAAGTATCCTTGATCCCATTGATAACGGGTGGGGCCGAATAATTCTATTGGAGTAGTTGCTGAACCGTACCACATAGTTCCAGCAACAACAAAAGCTGCAAAAAAGACCGCAGCGATACTACTAGAAAGAACGGTTTCAATATTGCCCATACGTAACCCTTTGTATAGACGTTGAGGCGGCCGGACACTAAGATGGAATAGACCGGCTAATATGCCTAATGTCCCTGCAGCAATATGATGAGAAGCTATTCCTCCTGGAACAAAAGGGTCAAAACCTTCCACACCCCATGCTGGACTTACAGGTTGTACTTTTCCAGTTAGTCCATAAGGGTCGGACACCCAGATTCCGGGACCGTACAAGCCTGTTACATGAAATGCACCAAAACCAAAACAAGCCACCCCCGAAAGAAATAAATGAATTCCAAAAATCTTAGGCAAATCCAAAGAAGGTTTTCCTGTACGTTCATCACAAAATATTTCTAGATCCCAATACACCCAATGCCAAATAGCTGCCAAAAAGCACAAGCCAGAAAACACAATATGCGCGCCAGCCACACCTTCGTAACTCCAAATGCCGGGATCCGTTATCGTCCCCCCTGTAATACTCCAACCGCCCCATGAATTGGTTATTCCTAAACGGGTCATGAAAGGTATAACGAACATACCCTGTCTCCACATTGGATCAAGAACGGGGTCAGAGGGATCAAAAACTGCTAATTCATATAGAGCCATCGAACCAGCCCAACCAGCAACCAGAGCTGTATGCATGATATGGACAGAAATCAACCGACCAGGATCATTCAATACTACGGTATGAACACGATACCAAGGCAAACCCATGGAAATACCCCTTATATCAAAGAAAAATGACACTATGTAACTTTATTGCATTGGAAAAGACTATAACTATGCAATGGATCCCTTTTGTTCAATCGATTATCTAGCAACAAGGGTTAATGTTTCTTCTATTCTGTTGGTAATAATCGAACAATTATGTTTGTAGGAACAAAGAGAAACAAATCTATTCTATACCCGATAAGTAGCAATACGCAATGGGGAGTTGATACCATCTTCTATCAGTAAATGCTTTCATACTTGTTCATTATTGGAAGGCTATATTGGTAAGAATTTTTTCTTAAACTAAACCTTTCTAATCTATGCAGAAAATAGAATAATGGGTGATATTCTAAAAACAATAACCTTAATTATTACGTTTCCACATCAAAGTGAAATAGAGTACTTAATTATTTTTTCTTTCATTTAATGCCTATTGGTGTTCCAAAAGTTCCCTTTCGAAGTCCTGGAGAGGAAGATGCATCTTGGGTTGACGTATAGTGCGACTTGTCAGATATATTGGGTCATATGGGATTTCCCCATTATCTCTCCCGATTGAGATATCCTCCATTTCGCCCAAGAAAGATTGATTAAATCATCCAAAATTTGGAGCGTGAAATGCAATTCGATCCGTTTTTTAGAGGGGGATTCAGGTTAATATTCTCACTTAGAATAATTTATGGTTGGCTCGGTTGGACCAATAAAATGAAGTATCCAGGCTCCGTTTATAAAAACCCCAATCCCAATCGGGAATATATTAAAAATTACTGCTTGTATTATATAGTTTATTTACTTTAACTCTTAATTTTTTCGATTTGAAATTCAAAATAGCGCTCTCAACTTTAATGATTTGAATGAAAGTAATTAATCTGTTGAATATGGAAATTGACGAAAGAAAAGATATGAAGTAAATAAAAAAGGGGAATTTTAACAAAAAAAAGCGGTATTGGAAACATTTGTTCTATATGGACAAATCGAAATCGGGCAGATCGTTACCCGGAGTAGAGCATAAACCTAAAAATTTCAAGAGACCCATTCAAGAACAAGAAAATGACATCGTGATTTGAGTTGAATCTCGATGATATGATACATCAATGAAAAGTAAGTTCAATAAGTTTAGTAAATTCTTTTTTTTTTTAGTAGAATTTTATTCTATTTTAATTATAGAAATTTTTTTATATTATATATTATATGGGTAATTAGGGAATTGCGAAAAAGTAATCTTTTTTGAAAAATCGAAAAGGAGATTCTTGATTCTTGATTATTCATCATAAGTTGGAAAAATCTCTATGAAAAAAAAAAGGATGTAGAATCTACACATTGATTTTTTTTTCACAATTTTGTTTGAACCGTATGCATCAAAAGGTGCATGTACGGTTCCTAAGGGATAGAATTTTACCCGAATCAACCGACTTTATCGAGAAAGATTACTTTTTTTAGGCCAAGAAGTCGATAGCGAGATCTCGAATCAACTTATTGGTCTTATGGTATATCTCAGTATCGAAGATGATACCAAGGATTTATATTTGTTTATAAATTCTCCTGGCGGATGGGTAATACCCGGAGTAGCTATTTATGATACCATGCAATTTGTGCGACCAGATGTACATACAATATGCATGGGATTAGCTGCTTCAATGGGATCTTTTATCCTGGTCGGAGGAGAAATTACTAAACGTTTAGCATTCCCTCACGCTTGGCGCCAATGAGTTTTTTATTTGAAAGAAAAAATAAAACTATGCCTTCACCATATCAAATATTAATATTTAAGTAATAATAGCATGGCACTTTGAATTCGATATGAGATATTTTTCTCTATTTTATTTTCAAAACCTTCAATTATGTATCGAAAGAGGAGTATGAGATGAAGAGTATTCCCGATTTCTTTATTTTATATCAGGAGTCCATTTCAGCGTCACAAACTTTTTTTTCATAAAAAAAGACTCTATTTATGTTTGAAAGAGTACAAAAAAATTTTCTTTCTTATTTTTCGAATCAAAAAAAAACTTTGGGATTGCTTAACTACAGATGAAATAAATATATTAAAGCAACGGAGCCATCATAGTATTTTTAGCTCCTACGAAAAGAAGGGTGGTAATTGGATAATTTACTGATCTGGATCTAATCAATTCTAGATTTTCTCTTTGTTCAACGGAAAATGAAAGTAAATTCCATTCTATAGCCGTATGCAATGCTAAAAAAATGCCCGTACGGTTGTTCAATTCTATCTTTTTTATTCTTAATTCCATATTTTTTCTATTCATCACATTACGCGAGATAGAAGAACTTTTTTATGGTATATATCATCAGGGTAATGATTCATCAACCCGCGAGCTCTTTTTATGAGGCCCAAACGGGAGAATTTATCCTGGAAGCGGAAGAACTTTTGAAATTGCGTGAAACCCTCACAAGGGTTTATGTACAAAGAACGGGCAAACCCTTATGGGTTGTATCCGAAGATATGGAAAGGGATGTTTTTATGTCAGCAACAGAAGCCCAAGCTTATGGAATTGTTGATCTTGTAGCGGTCGAATAAAAGGAATAAAAATAGTTTTAAACATTTGAAATTTTTTCTTGTTACTTGGTTTACCATTCTGTGTTTAATATTCCATTAACTATAAAAAAAAATTCGGTTAGGATTGATCTAAACCAGCCCATTATGTATATGATTCAGCATGCCAACTATTAAACAACTTATTAGAAACACAAGACAGCCAATCAGAAATGTCACGAAATCCCCCGCTCTTCGGGGATGCCCTCAACGTCGAGGAACATGTACTAGGGTGTATGTGTGACTCGTTCAGATTATGAGCTGGAACAAAAAAAAGCAAATGAAAGGAAAGAATTTTTCCAGTATCAATAATCAATACTGGTGAATGGTATAAAACTCCAGTCACTATCTAAAATGAAAAAAAAAAAAATAATAAATTCATCTATTGGGTATGAAATTTATGGTTTCTATTGGTATAAATCGGGTTTAAGATAAGAAAAAATTTCCCATTGGTAACGAACGTTATCCATTTAGCAGGGAATCTTATTTTAAAAGCAAAAAAATTCGGCTCTGATTCTTGCAAGAACGGACTAACAGGGTCAGCTATCCAGCAAACCTTCAAAATTAAATACCGTTACTGTATAGGTGGATCTCGTTGTGAAAGACCTATTACTGGATAATTCATGGGTAGAGCCAAAAGGTTTGAACTGTACAAGTTATCAATAAGATTCCGGAAATGAAGGAAAGGGGCTCCGGTGTATAGAGAGGACCTCACCGTTTTAAAAGTAACCATAGAAACGAAGGAATCCACTATTTCTTTAATCATCTATATTTAACTTGAATTCACATTTTTTTATTTACTTTTTTGATACATTAATAAATTTTTTTGTCTCGTTTCAAGACGAAATGTCGAAAAAAAGAAAAATAACAAAAATAGTGGTTGGGAAGGTTATAGTAGCAAAAGCCATTGGAATTTTTATTTTATACATTGGAAAAATCCGTTTTGTTATTAATAGACCAGAAGGCGAAAAGAATAACTTAAAGAAATAAAATCGATTAGTTATTCATCAAAGTTTCAATTATTCAATGACTAGAGTTAAACGGGGATATATAGCTCGAAGACGCAGAAGAAAAATTCGTTTATTTGTATCAAGCTTTCGCGGGGCTCATTCAAGACTTACTCGAACCATTGCTCAACAGAAAATAAGAGCTTTGGTTTCGGCTCATCGGGATAGAGACAGGCAAAAGAGAGATTTTCGCCGTTTGTGGATCACTCGAATAAACGCAGTAATTCGTGAAAGAGGGGTATACTATAATTATAGTAAATTTATACACGATCTGTACAAGAGAAAGTTGCTTCTTAATCGTAAAATACTTGCACAAATAGCTATATTAAATAGGAATTGTATTTATATGATTTTTAATGAGATCTTAAAAAAAGAAGATTGGAAAGAAGAATACCTCGAAACGATTTAAATGAAGTTCCCCGGAGTTTATTCTCCGGGAGTATAGAGTAGAAATTAGTCTAATAAAATATGATAAATAAAAAAAAATCAACAAATCCATTCAAAAAAAAAATTCCCAATTTTTATATTATCTTACGACGTGACAATCAAATCTAGATTCGACAATTTTTTTAGAACAAAACTGCAATCCGTGCTTGAGTTCAGATTCCAATTTTGATTCAATTATTAATTAAATAAATAGAACGAAAAAGAATAAGTCTATTATTTTATTTATTTTTGGTTCTAAAACTAGCAGTTCTAGTAGTCGACTCGGTTCTTTCAAATTGTTTCTCATTATTAAGAAAAGGTAACAAAGATAAAATACGAGCTTGTTTTATAGCAATAGTAATTAATCGTTGTTGTTTCAAGGTCAATCTATTCACTCGCCTAGATAAAATTTTTCCTTGTTCACTAATAAATCGACTAATTAAACTCATGTTTCTATAATCTATTCGATCCCCCGATTGGATCGGGGGCAAACGCCTACGAAAAGCTCGCTTGGATTTAATAAAGGGTCGCTTGGATTTATCCATATTTTGTTTAGTTTATTCTTTATACATACCGAAAATCCTATTTCTTAATTCTAATTTTGGTAGGTCCAGCCAAAATAGGATCTGATTTGTTTATTTCTATTTTTTCTATAATTTTTTTCGATAATATATAGTATATATATAATATAATATAATAATATGAAATATTTACTATAAAGAAATAATAGAAATAAGAAATATATTAGAAATCCATTTTCTATTTATAAAAAAAAAGTAAATGATATAGATGAAAAATGTTTTGTCTCCTTACTTGAAAGGATAATAGATAGACGTTCGGCTCGATCTATTTCTTTATCTCTCCATGAATTGTATGTTTGTAACAATAGGGACAGAATTTTCGCAATTCCAACCGACTAGGCGTATTGTGTCGATTCTTTTGAGTAATATATCTGGAAACGCCCCTTGATCCCTTATTAACACTCTTTCGAACACAACCAGTACATTCCAAAATCACTTTTACTCGAACATCTTTACCCTTAGCCATGAACCTCCTTTGTATATTTAATTCAAGCAACTTTTCTATTTTTTTTCTTTTCCTTTCTTCAAGAAAAATAGAAAAGTTGCAAAAATAGAAGTTGCTAACTCGAATTTCGAATCACAGTAATTTCATTTAAGTATCTTGGATAATAGGCTTATCCTAGACCCACATTTTCGTTTCCATTCGAGCCTGAGAGCCTAAGTTTTGATAAGGTTGAATCCACTTTCTTCTTTACTCAACTAATCCTATTTAGGTTTTTTTTAAATAAAAAAAGGGGAGGGATTAGTCACAGATAGTTGATTCTAGCTCTAATCTTCGTTAACCCCTTACCCGTCTCAATAACTAGAATCAAAAAAAGGGGAATGTCAACGCATCTGGGAAAAAACGATTGATTTCTATTAATAGACCGGCTAAAGACCCAAACCATAAAGTACTTAGTACCGGTGCCACGGAAAGATATGTTTTGAAATCGCGCATTGAAAATCCTCCTTTTTCATTTCTTTAATATATAAAAGTAATACATATCTAATCTATAATCCTATGTATAGAGTCAAAGACTACTTGTATTTGTACACGAAATCCCTAAAAAAAAATCTACGTACTTTTCCTTTTTTACTTCGAGTCGATAAGATATTTTTTTTTAAGAAAAAGAGTAACATGCCCCTTCCTATTGAACTGAGCATTCCCGAAAAGAAAAGTCTTTTTTTTTAGTTTACAACAGGTTTTTCATATACATAAATATACAAATCCTTTTTATTATACCTTATATGATAAAAGACCAAAAAGAAGAGGAACTAGCAGTGCAAGTTTAATTATGAATTTATATGAGAAATAAGAATGTGGAAAACAAGACAAGGATGTTTTACAATTACACTATAAAAACCTATTGAATTGAAAGGGATGTAGCGCAGCTTGGTAGCGCGTTTGTTTTGGGTACAAAATGTCACGGGTTCAAATCCTGTCATCCCTACCTAATTACTTTTACTTTGAGAAGTAAGGAGGAATTAATTGAAATTTTGATTCAAATTGGACATGCCTAATCTCTCATTTTATTTATTATACTCTATATGATAAATAATGTATGCATGCAAGATGTAGATAGAGTTTTCAGTTATAAAAAAACCCTTTCTTTCCAGTCTTATCTATTTTGATAAGAAAGCGCTCTTAGTTCAGTTCGGTAGAACGTGGGTCTCCAAAACCCGATGTCGTAGGTTCAAATCCTACAGAGCGTGATTCCATTCTTGTTAAGTCAAATTGAATTAGACTGAAATAAATGAACAGTAATCGAATCTAAAATTGACCTCCTCCTTTCTTTAATCCACAGGAGGTCAATCAAAAAAAAATTGTTAATTAATCAAAGATCCAACTGATCACCACGTCTGTATTGTAAATATGCAGTTACAAATAATCCAGCCAAAGTAATAGGAATTAGGCCTAAGACAATTCCAAATAGAAAAACTTCAATCATTTCAATTTGTTTGAAAAAAAAAAAAAAAAAGAAAGGTAATATCTATCCATAAATATTAATCTGAATTGCCCATGAATCTCAATAACCAAAAATTCTCAATTGCTGCAGTAAAGAACTAGAAAGATGGGCGGAATCCCACAGAAACATTCCTTGAGTTGTTCATTCAATTAATTTCAAATAAGTCGTATCTTGTTTAGACCTATAAATAGAGCGGAGGTTATAGTTAAAGCCGCTAGTAAAAAACCGAAATAACTAGTTAGAGTAGGCATGAAGGAGCTAACTAAAATATGTTCTTTTTATACATATGTGTCTAAAGCATTTACCTAAGTTTCCATTTAGAAATAAAATAAGCAAAAATCGCAATTCAAAGAATAAGTTCAATTGAATATTTTGAATTCATCAACTATTACATTATAGATGTCACTAACAAAAATAAAGTAAGGTCGGTATAAAAAAAACGAAACGACTGATTATCTGTGACATCTACGCATCTCATAATTTTCAATCAACATATTTTTTGCAAAACCTTTGAGTAAACTAATCTAATATTAAAATAATAATAAATATAACATGAAATTTTCTTCAAAAATCAAATCAAAAATAAAATGTTATTTGTTTGAATCACTCTAGAATAAAATGAAAAATCATTTCTATTGGGATCAAATCGATTTTTTTTTTCGAAGCGAACAGGTTTTTTATAATTATAACACAACACTTTTTAGTTTTTATTTTCAATTGAACTTATTAGCCTCAACAATTGGGTTCATCCAGA